TGTGAATCCTGGGAATGGGGTGATGCCAGAAAAGATTCTTATTCAATCATTAATTGGTTGTGTATTAGCAGATGATGTATATATGGGTTCACGATGTATTGCTACTAGAAATCAAGATATTGGGATTGGGCTTGTAAATCGATTCATAACCTTTCGAGCACAACCAATATCTATTCGAACTCCCTTTACCTGTAGGAGTACATTTTGGATCTGTCGATTATGCTATGGGCGGAGTCCTACTCATGGCGGCCTGGTTGAATTGGGAGAAGCTGTAGGTATTATTGCGGGTCAATCAATTGGAGAACCAGGCACTCAATTAACATTAAGAACTTTTCATACTGGCGGAGTATTCACGGGGGGTACTGCAGAACATGTGAGAGCACCTTGTAATGGAAAAATAAAATTCAATGAGGGTTTGGTTCATCCGACACGGACCCGTCACGGGCATCCTGCCTTTCTATGTTCTATAGACTTGTATGTAATCATTGAGAGTGAAGATCTTATTCACAATGTCAATATTCCGCGAAAAAGTTTTCTTTTAGTTCAAAATGATCAATATGTAGAATCCGAACAAGTGATTGCTGAGATTCGTGCAGGAACACCTACTTTTAATTTTAAGGAGAAGGTTCGAAAACATAGTTATTCTGATTCAGACGGAGAAATGCACTGGAGTACCGACGTGTATCATACATCTGAATTTGCATATGGGAATGTGCATCTATTACCAAAAACAAGTCATTTATGGATATTGTTAGGAGGTCCGTACAGATCCAGTCCAGTCTCCCTTTCGCTTCACAAGGATCAAGATCAACTGAACGGGCATTCTCTTTCTGTCAAGCGAAAGTATACTTCTAACCTCTCTGTAACTAAATATCGGCCGAGACACCACCTATTTTGTTCGGATTTTTATTGTAATCTAATATATCCGGCCATTCTCCACGAGAATTCTGATTTATTGTCAAAGAGGCGCAGAAATGGATTTCTCATTTTACTCCAATCAATTCAAGGAGGCCAGAACAGACTAACGCCCCCTCCGAGTATCTCGCTTGAAATCCCCCTAAATGTTATTTTCCATAGAAATAGTATTCTTTCTTATTTCGATGATCCTAGATATAGAAGAAAGCGTTCAGGGATTACTAAATATGGATATGGGAATATCGAAATGCATTCAATCCTTAAAAAGGAAGATTTGATTGAGTATCGAGGAGTCAAGGAATTTATGCCAAAATACCAAATCCAAATGAAAGTGGATCGATTTTTTTTTATTCCCGAGGAAGTGCATATCTTATCCGGATCTTCTTTCATAATGGTACGTAACAATAGTATCATTAGAGTAGATACACAAATCACCTTAAATATAAGAAGCCGAGTAGGCGGGTTGGTACGGGTGGAGAGAAAAAAAAACAGAATTGAACTTCAAATATTTTCTGGAGATATCCATTTTCCCGTGGATACCAATAAAATATCCCGGTATAGCGGCGTTTTGATCCCACCAGGAAGGGGAAAGGGAAATTCCAAGGAATCCAAAAAATTGACAAATTGGATCTATGTCCAACGGATTACACCTAGCAAAAAAAAGTATTTTGTTTTGGTTCGACCTGTCGTCACATATGACATAACGGATGGCCTAAATTTCGCAGCAATTTTCCCTCCTGATATTTTGCAGGAAAGTGATAATGTGCAACTTCGAGTTGTCAATTATATCCTTTCTAGAAAGGGCAACCCAATTAGAGAAATTTCGGATACAAGTATTCAATTAGTTCGGACTTGTTTAGTGTTGAATTGGGAACAAGATAACAAAAGCTCTTATAACGAGGAAGCCTGTGCTTCTTTTGTTGAACTAAGAACAAACGATTTGATTCGGCATTTCTTAAGAATCGATTTGGCAAAATCTCCTATTTCGTATATCGGAAAAAGAAAGGATTCCTCAGTTTCAGGATTGCTCTCGGGTAATGGAGCAGATTGCACCCATAGCAATCCATTTTCTTCCATTTATTCCAAGGCAAGGATTCAACAATTCCTTAACCCACCAAATCAAGGAACTATTCATACGTTGTTGAATAGAAATAAGCAATTCCAATCATTGATAATTTTGTTATCATCCAAGTGTTCTCGAATGGGCCCATTCAAACGCGTAAACTATCACAATGTAATAAAAGAATCCATTCAAAAGGATTTACTAATTGAAATTCGGGAGTCATTGGGACCTTTAGGCTCATCTCCTTCAATTGATCATTTTTATTTTTTTTACCATTTAAAAACTCATAATCAGATCTTGTTAACAAACTATTTCCAACTTGACAATTTAAAACAGACTTTTCAAGCAATTAAATATTATTCAATGGATGAAAGCGGTCGAATTTATACTACTGATCCAGGCAGTAACATTATTTTCAACCCATTCCGTTTGAGTTGGTATTTTATCCGTCACAGTTGTTGTGAAGAAACCTCTCCAATAATAAGTCTTGGACAGTTTATTTGTCAAAATGTGTGTATAGACAAAAACAGACCGCACCAAAAATCTGGTCAAGTTCTATTAGTTCACGGTGATTATGTAGTAATACGATCAGCTAAACCTTATTTGGCCACCCCAGGAGCAACTGTTCATGGCCATTATGGGGAAATTTTTTACGAAAGAGACACATTAGTTACATTTATATATGAAAAATCGAGATCGGGTGATATAACGCAGGGTCTTCCAAAAGTGGAACAGGTGTTAGAAGTGCGCTTGATTGATTCAATATCGATAAATCTCGAAAAGAGGGTTGAAGGTTGGAACGAATGTATAACAAGAGTTCTTGGAATTCCTTGGGGATTCTTGGTTGGTGCTGAGCTAACTATAGTGCAAAGTCGTATCTCTTTGGTTAATAAGATCCAAAAGGTTTATCGATCCCAGGGGGTGCAGATTCAGAATAGGCATGTAGAGATTATTGTACGTCAAATAACATCAAAAGTTTTGGTTTCAGAAGACGGAATGTCTAACGTTTTTTCACCCGGAGAACTAATTGGATTGTTGCGAGCCGAACGAATGGGACGCGCTTTGGAAGAAACGATTTGTTACCGAGCAATCTTGTTGGGAATAACAAGAGCATCTCTCAATACTCAAAGCTTCATATCGGAAGCGAGTTTTCAAGAAACTGCTCGAGTTTTAGCAAAAGCAGCTCTACGGGGGCGTATCGATTGGTTGAAAGGTTTGAAAGAGAACGTTGTCTTGGGGGGGATGATACCTGGCGGGACCGGATTCAAAGGATTCGTGCACCCTTCAAAACAATACAACAAGATTCCTTTTGAAACAAAAAAAAAGAATCGATTTGACGGAGAAATGAGAAATATCTTGTTTTACCACAAACAATTCTTTGAAGGGGGATAATCAAAGAATTTCCACGATACACCAGAACAATCATTTCTCGGATTTCATGATTGCTAAGAAGGGATTCATTCATTTCACTACTTTCTTTGATTTGGTGCATTCATTTGATTTAATAATAAAAAGAGAAATATCTAGAAACGAATAGAATAGCTTGGGTCATGGCTCTACGTCCAATTCCAATTATAGGGTAGATCAGAAGGTTCCATGGGAACAATCTTTTATTTCAGTTCAGGGTTCCCCATCTCTTAAAAAAAAAAAGGGGGGGGGGGGAGAAATGACAAGAAGATATTGGAACATCAATTTAGAACAGATGATGGGGGCGGGGGAGAAATGACAAGAAGATATTGGAACATCAATTTAGAACAGATGATGGGGGCGGGGGTTCATTTTGGTCATGGTACTAGGAAGTGGAATCCCAAAATGGGACCTTATATCTCTGCAAAGCGTAAGGGTATTCATATTACAAATCTAACTCGAACTGCTCGTTTTTTATCAGAAGCTTGTGATTTGGTTTTTGAGGCAGCAAGTAGAGGAAAACAATTCTTAATTGTCGGTACCAAAAATAAAGCAGCTGATTCAGTAGCATGGGCTGCAATACGGGCTCGGTGTCATTATGTTAATAAAAAATGGCTCGGCGGTATGTTAACGAATTGGTCTACTACAGAAACGAGACTTCATAAGTTCAGGGACTTGAGAATGGAACAAAAAACAGGGAGACTTAGCCGTCTTCCAAAAAGAGATGCAGCCGTGTTCAAAAGACAATTATCTCATTTGCAAACATATCTGGGTGGGATTAAATATATGACAGGTTTACCCGATATTGTAATCATCGTCGATCAGCACGAAGAATATACAGCTCTACGAGAATGTATCGCTTTGGGAATTCCAACAATTTGTTTAATTGATACAAATTGTGACCCCAATCTAGCAGATATCTCAATTCCAGCGAATGATGATGCTATATCTTCAATCCGATTAATTCTTAACAAATTAGTAGTCGCAATTTGTGAAGGGCATTTTAGCTATATAAGAAATCCTTGATTAATAATACGATAAATAGCTTACTTCGCAAATCCCATATATTTTTGAGTCGATTACTATTTCTGAATAAAAAAATAAAATGAAATAAGAATAGCCGGGATATTATGTGATTAGTTAGTATTCAAAATAGTAATCTTAGTTGGTATTCAAAATAGCTGATTCAAGTAGGTAAAGAGATGGTTGAATCAAAAGTGAATTCTTTTTTTTTTTTAGAGGGTAATATGAATGTTCTAGTAAACACACTAACACTAAAAGGCTTGTACGATGTATCTGGTGTGGAAGTAGGCCAACATTTCTATTGGCAAATAGGTAGTTTCCAAGTCCATGGCCAAGTACTTATGACTTCTTGGGTTGTAATTGCTATCTTATTAGGTTCGGCCACTATAGCTGTTCGCAACCCACAAACCATTCCGAATTGGAGTCAAAATTTCTTCGAATATGTTCTTGAATTTATTCGAGATGTCAGTAAAACTCAAATTGGAGAAGAGTATGGTCCGTGGGTTCCTTTTATTGGAACTATGTTTCTATTTATTTTTGTTTCTAATTGGTCAGGAGCTCTTTTCCCTTGGAAAGTCATACAATTACCTCATGGAGAGTTAGCTGCACCCACGAATGATATAAATACTACTGTTGCTTTGGCTTTACTCACGTCAGTGGCATATTTTTATGCGGGTCTTACAAAAAAAGGATTAGGGTATTTCGGGAAGTATATTCAACCAACTCCAATCCTTTTACCAATTAACATCTTAGAAGATTTCACAAAACCTTTATCACTGAGTTTTCGACTTTTCGGGAATATCTTAGCTGATGAATTAGTTGTTGTTGTTCTTGTTTCTTTAGTCCCTTCAGTGGTTCCTATACCTGTTATGTTCCTTGGATTATTTACAAGTGGTATTCAAGCTCTTATTTTTGCAACCCTAGCTGCGGCTTATATAGGTGAATCCATGGAGGGCCATCATTGAAATAGTCTTTTTTTTTTCAAAACAATAAATAACAATAGACGTTTGGCTCACGACAATTTAGTTAAGGAATATACAACTACATCATATACGATAGAAAGGAATAGCAAAACCAAAAAAAGAAAGTACGATATTAGAGCGTTGCAAAAAAAGGGAAAGAGGCAAAAAAGGTCTTTTTCCTAAAGTTATCTTCCGTCCACTTACTAGCATACCCCCCTCAACGAATATTCGATTTCTACCCCATTTATTTGTTTATTAGTTCTTAGCCTATTATTTATTCTATTATTTCTATTGGTTGAAATAATAGAATAAATAATAGAATGCTTGGAGTGTATGTGTAGGACATGTGAAAAAGGAGAAAAGAGCGAAGAATTCCCGTTTTAGTTGATTTTATTCACGGGTTGAACAAATAAAACTAGTAAAAAAGAAAAATAGGAAGTAGTTATATAGGATTTGAATAGCTAAAAAAAAGTCAACTCTTGGAGATATTTCGAGAATTTATTCTCAAATCCTATCCTATTGAATCGAGGATAAACAGTTGGTTTACGCTATGGAAGAAAGACATGTATATGTGATATTAGATATTGCTGGGTATATATGAATTAAACTTTGACCTACTTCTCTCATTTTCAGCAATAGAAGTCCTTTATTTTCCGTTTCCTTCTTACTGTGAAGTGAATGAAAAAACCGATGAAATTACAAAAACGATGTAAGAATTCAAATACCAGTTCGGAACCAAACAATCGAAGTAGTTCTGATGATTCACTAATACTATTATTTCAACTAGAAGTTCTTAGTTACTTCTACTGAATGAATCCTACGACGTAATAATTAAGTCATAATTCGTTGGGTGGTTGTATCATTAACTATTTCTTTTTTTGGTACGAGGAACTTACCATGAATCCACTAATTTCTGCTGCTTCTGTTATTGCTGCTGGGTTGGCTGTAGGACTTGCTTCTATTGGACCGGGGGTTGGTCAAGGGACTGCCGCGGGTCAAGCTGTAGAGGGTATCGCGAGACAGCCTGAGGCGGAGGGCAAAATACGAGGTACTCTATTGCTTAGTCTAGCTTTTATGGAAGCTTTAACAATTTATGGACTGGTTATAGCGTTAGCCCTTTTGTTTGCGAATCCTTTTGTTTAATAGTTTAATATTAGAATGTTTAATATTAGAAATAGAAAATATATACTTATTGCCTTGGACTTGTCGTTTGATTTTTCAAATTATATCAAGATTTCATTCCTATAATTATGTAGTCGTTGACAAAATCAAATAACCTGCGGGGAGGTCGGATTTGCGGATGAGGAATTGGTATCCCGCTTCGCTTTTATCCTTCCCCTTCCTACTCCAAGAGAAACTAAGCCTTCAAACAGGGGGATAGTTCACATAAATCAAATCCATTTCACAATTTCCATTTCCCAATAGGAACAAGAAAGGACTAAATAAAAAAGAGGTGCGAAGTGATACAAAAATAACTCTAGTCAATTTTTTAGTCGATCTAGTTAGTCTATCCATACGAGGAGATGATATGAAAAATGTAACCGATTCTTGCCTTTCTTGGGGCTACTGGCCATCCGCCGGGAGTTTCGGGTTTAATACCGATATTTTATCAACAAATCTAATAAATCTAAGTGTAGTGCTTGGTGTATTGATCTTTTTTGGAAAGGGAGTGTGTGCGAGTTGTTTATTTCAAGAATCGGCGGGATCCAACCAGCTATACCCTTTTTGTTCTAACTAGGAAAGAAAAGAAAGGTGCACGATTGCGCGAATTACTTCGGACTAAATATAAATTAAGAAATTTTATGTTTTATGGAAGAAACATAGCATTTCGTGATTCAATTCATTGGTAAAACCTACCTTGATTCTCTAGCAACCAATAACGCGGGACCCTTAATATGGTTAAAGCAAACTTTTTGAAGTCTAGATGCAGCGTGGTACTCTTTCTACCAATATGTTAATACAGAGATGGTTCAAAATGAATATTTTCTTAATAGAGAACACTCCTATTGATAAAATGATTTGAACGACTTATTGTAACTTATTGTAAAAGAGGGCATTTCGCCCCCTTTTATCCAATGCTGAAGCGACGACCTATGTGTTATGTATAAGTAAGAAATTTTTTTTGGATTT